AATAATTTAATTGATTTAATTGAAAAAAAATTCTCTTTTGCGAGAACCCTAAGTATAACTTCACTATATTATATATAACGGAACCCCTTTTTTTTTAAGACCCACTCGTTAGTAGTTAATAATCCGAGTGATTGGATTTAGATCCTATTCCTGATAGGAAATGAGATATTCAAATGATTTATTTTTTATCGAATGACTATTCATCTATTGTATTTTGATGGAAATAGGGGCAAGAAAGCTCTATGGAAAAAAGATGGTTAAATTCGAGGTTGTCTAACGGGGAGTTAGAATACAGGTCTAGGCTAAGTAAATCAATCAATAGTCTTGGTCCTATTGAAAGTGAAGGATCAATTATCAATAATATGAATAAAAACATTCCTAGTCATAGTCATAGTGACAATTCTAGTTACAGTACTGTTGATGATTTAGTCGGCATTCGGAATTTCGTATCTGATGACACTTTTTTAGTTAGGGATAGTAATAGCAGCAGTTATTCCATATATTTGGATAGTGAAAATCAAATTTTTGAGATTGACAATGATCCTTCTTTTGTAAGTGAACTAGAAAGTTTTTTTTATAGTTTTCGGAACTCTACTTATAAAAATAATGTATCTAAGAGTGATGATTCCGACTATGATCGTTACATGTATGATACTAAATATAGTTGGAATAATCACATTAATAGTTGCATTGACAGTTATCTTCGGGCTCAAATCTGTATTGATAGTTACTTTTTAAGTGGTAGTCACAATTACAGTGACAGTTACGTTTATAGTTACATTTGTGGTGAAGGTGGAAATAGTAGTGAAAGTGAGAGTTCCAGTATAAGAACTAGCACGGATGGAAGTGATTTAACTAGAACGGAGAGTTCTACGGAAAGTTCTATCGAAAGTTCTACGGAAAGTTCTATCGAAAGTTCTATCGAAAGTTCTACGGAAAGTTCTACGGAAAGTGATACCGAAAGTTCTAATGATCTAGATGGAACTCAAAAATACAGGCATTTGTGGGTTCAATGCGAAAATTGTTATGGATTAAATTATAAGAAATATTTTAAATCCAAAATGAATATTTGTGAACAATGTGGATACCATTTGAAAATGAGTAGTTCAGATAGAATCGAACTTTTGATTGATCCAGGTACTTGGGACCCTATGGATGAAGACATGGTCTCTTTGGATCCCATTGAATTTCATTCGGAGGAGGAACCTTATAAAGATCGTATTGATTCTTATCAAATAAAGACAGGATTAACTGAGGCTATTCAAACAGGCACAGGTAAATTAAACGGTATTCCCATAGCAATTGGGATTATGGATTTTCAGTTTATGGGGGGTAGTATGGGATCTGTAGTAGGCGAGAAAATCACCCGTTTGATCGAGTATGCTACAAATCAATTTTTACCTCTTATTTTAGTGTGTGCTTCTGGAGGAGCACGCATGCAAGAAGGAAGTGTGAGCTTGATGCAAATGGCAAAAATATCTTCTGCTTTATATGATTATCAATCAAATAAAAAATTATTCTATGTAGCAATCCTTACATCTCCTACTACTGGTGGGGTGACAGCTAGTTTTGGTATGTTGGGGGATATCATTATTGCCGAACCCAATGCCTACATCGCATTTGCGGGTAAAAGAGTAATTGAACAAACATTGAATACGACAGTCCCTGAGGGTTCACAGGTGGCTGAATATTTATTCGATAAGGGCTTATTCGATCTAATCGTACCACGTAATCCTTTAAAAGGTGTTTTGAGTGAGTTATTTCAGCTCCACGCTTTCGTTCCCTCGAATCAAAATTCAATCAAGTAAAGCCTTACTTAAAACTTCAAAAATGAATAATTTTATTTGTGACGAACAAGTAGTTATTTCGTTTATAGGAATCAAAGTCAAAATTCGAAGAATGGATTTTTCTTTGGTAACATAAGATTAAATTGTAGAAAGAATCATGCGGAGAAATTTTTTTTACCGATATTCCTGATTAGTAATTAGAAAACCCCTAATTAAACAAAATAAAAGAGCAAATTATTTCTTCCGCAAAATTTGGCGGGAATAAAATGAATTTCATGCTCCCTTCTTACATTACATGTGGATATATAATCCAACTATAGCAAATAGCGGCATAGAGTCTTGCATCTTTCTACGTTGTTGGATCGGATTATAACGAACTTTTGGGTAATTTGTACGAAAATCTTTATGAAATTTTATTAAAAAAAATTATAAGACAAGATAATAAATAAAATAATACAAAAGTCTATTATGATACATATATTTCATGTCGAAAGATGAATAAGTCCATTTATTTAATTCGACATTCCTCATTCCTTTTCTATATATACTTAAGTAGATATTACTTAGTATAATTATATATGAATTAGTATAATTATAAGATACCTTTTATAACAATCAATAAATAACAGGTAAAAATATTAATATAACAATAAATAACAGGTACAAATATTAAGTCGAGGTATCCATTCTATGACAACTCTCACCAACTTACCCTCTATTTTTGTGCCTTTAGTAGGCCTAGTATTTCCGGCAATTGCAATGGCTTCTTTATCTCTTCATGTTCAAAAAAACAAGATTTTTTAAATATGCTAGTGCCGTCTATTTTTTTTTTTTTCAAAACTTAGACTTTGACGATAACACAGCTATCTATTTAGTAGACTAGAGTCTAACATGTGGCTGACTCCAAACATAAGCGATTATACATGCGTAAACATGATATCTGAGGAAATGAATTATAAGTATTTGAAAATCGAAAATATATAACAGATCGGGCGACGAATGGTTGAGATGTAAAATCAATATATCTATATGGATGTAGGTATCTATAGGGAATCATATAAAGGTGATGTTATTATTTTAGATCTAAGTAATTCGATGAATTACTCCTAAAGTAAAGGTTCACATCAAAATAGTGCTAGTTGATTAGAGTTACTTCGGAAACAAAAAAAGTCAAATATATTTTTGTTATTCTATCAATTCCAATAAAATGCAACGAGATCTAGTATGAGTTGGCGATCAGAACGTATATGGATAGAATTTATAAGAGGATCTCGAAAAATCAGCAATTTCTGCTGGGCCTTTATCCTTTTTTTAGGTTCATTAGGGTTTTTGTTGGTTGGAACTTCCAGTTATCTTGGTAGGGATTTGATATCTTTATTTCCGTCTCAGCAAATAATTTTTTTTCCACAGGGGATCGTAATGTCTTTCTATGGGATTGCAGGTCTCTTTATTAGCTCCTATTTGTGGTGCACAATTTTGTGGAATGTAGGTAGCGGTTATGATCGATTCGATAGAAAAGAAGGAATAGTGTCTATTTTTCGTTGGGGGTTTCCTGGAAAAAATCGTCGAATCTTCCTCCGATTCCTTATGAAAGACATTCAGTCCATCAGAATAGAAGTTAAAGAGGGTATTTATGCACGTCGTGTCCTTTATATGGAAATCAGAGGCCAAGGGGCCATTCCCTTGACTCGTACCGATCAGAATCTGACCCCACGAGAAATTGAGCAAAAGGCTGCCGAATTGGCCTATTTCTTGCGTGTACCAATTGAAGTTTTTTGAAAAATGAAGTTCAGAATGAATGCTTTCTTAGTTCGTAGCAAGAGGGATAAAACTGAAAAGAAAGAATAGTCTTTTTTATAGACCATAGTAATAGTATAACTTAACGGGAATTTCTTCAGAATGCTCATTTGAGCCAAAGCAGACGTATACGGAACAGACAGAAAACTGTCTTTGTCCGAAATTTTTATGCGTATGTAAATCAACTCCACAGTAACAAAAGTGGATTCTTTGATATTTTCTTTCTGTATTATTTCGAAATTCAAGGATTAACTAATGAATCACAAATCAAAAACTAAAAAACAGGGAATGGATTCATAATAGTATCCATATGACTTGTAATAGAACTTATGTTTGATATAAATATTAGTAGTGTAGAGAGGTAACGAATGAAGTGAGTTCATTAAAAAATCAAAGACGAAAAAATGGCAAAAAAGAAAGCATTCATTCCCCTTCTATATCTTGCATCTATAGTATTTTTGCCCTGGTGGATCTCTATTTTATTTAATAAAAGCCTAGAATCTTGGGTTACTAATTGGTGGAATACTGGTCAATCCGAAATTTTTTTGAATGATATTCAAGAAAAGAGTATTATAAAAAAAGTTAGAGAATTAGAGGAACTCTTTCTCTTGGACGAAATGCTAAAGGAATACCCAGAAACACATCTACAAAAGCTTCGTATCGGAATCTACAAAGAAACGATCCAATTGATCAAGATGCACAATGAGGATCGTATCCATACGATTTTGCACTTCTCGACAAATATAATCTGTTTCATTATTCTAAGTGGTTATTCTATTCTTGGTAATGAAGAACTTGGTATTCTTAACTCTTGGGTTCAAGAGTTCCTATATAATTTAAGCGACACAATAAAAGCTTTTTCTATTCTTTTATTAACTGATTTATGTATAGGATTCCATTCGCCCCATGGTTGGGAACTAATGATTGGTTCTGTCTACAAAGATTTTGGATTTTCTCATAACGATCAAATTATATCCGGTCTTGTTTCCACTTTTCCGGTCATTCTGGACACAATTTTAAAATATTGGATCTTCCGTTATTTAAATCGTGTATCTCCGTCACTTGTAGTGATTTATCATTCAATGAATGACTGAAAAATCTAATGTTTGTTACTTTGTACATAAGTAAAACATTCAAAATTGTACTTATTCCTTCTACCCATCCAGAAGGATGCCTCCTATATTCGAGTAAGATTATTTCAGTAAATAGCAGAATCATGGATAGGGAACTATACTAGGGACCTACCTAATTTTATTGTAGAAATTTTTGGGCTCAATGATTGGACCATGCAAACTAGAAATACCTTTTCTTCGATAAAGGAAGAGATTACTCGATCTATTTCCGTATCACTCATGATATATATAATAACTTGGGCACCCGTTTCAAATGCATATCCCATTTTTGCACAGCAGGGTT